AAGATACGGAGATATCCATTTCATGTTAAAACAGATCTTTTATTCTTACATGGGTCCTCCCCTTTAGAAAAGAAAGTTCTTTTTTAGAAAGATTATCCTTGTTTCTGTTTATGTCTCGGATTGGAACAAATCACTATAATTCGTCCGCGCCTACGGATCAGTCGACATTTTTCACAAATTTTACGAACAGAAGCCCTTATTTTCATATTTCTTATTCCTTACCTTAATTCTGAATCTACTCTTTTGAGGAAAATAAGTTTCTTGAATATTTTTTTTTTAACTTCGAATTGTGTCCTCATGAAAGGAATGTTTAAAAAATCACCTAATCGTTCGAATCCTTGTTGCGAAGTCTATAAATTATACGTCCTCTGGTTGAATCATAACGACTTACTTCAATTTTTACTCTATCTCCCGGTAGTATCCGTATAAAACTGCGCCGGATCCTTCCTGAAGCATAACCTAGAATTAGATCTTCATTATCTAAACGGACCCGGAACATACCGTTGGGAAGTGATTCAGTAATTAAACCTTCATGAATCAATTTTTGTTCTTTCATTCCAGGTAACCCCCTTGAAGTATCAACTAATGAAGGAAGAGGTATATAACTCACTTTTCCTCTCTATTTCACAAATGGGAAGTTAGAGATAAAATTAGGATACCAGAGGAGGAGGATCACCATATATAACACAAAATTTCTCCTCCAATTCTTTCTAGTCGAGCTTCTCGATCTGTCATTATACCTCGAGAAGTAGAAAGAATTACAATTCCCATTCCACCTAAAATCTTAGGAATTCGTTGATAGTTGGAATAAATTCGTAAACCAGGTCGGCTGATACACTTTAAAACGGTTCTATATATTCCTTTCCTAGTCTTTCTATGTCGCAGGGTTGAAACCAAGAAATATTTCTTATTTTCCTGATGTTTCCGAACATTTTCAATAAAACCTTCTCGTAGAAGTATTTTAACAATGTTTTCGGTGATATTAGTAGATGCTATTCGAACCGTTCCTTTTTTATTCATGTCAGCATTTCTTATAGAAGTTATTATATCGGCAATAGTGTCCCTACCCATAACGAACTATAATTTTTTGTGCCTCCTAATTTTGATATAATCAACATGTTTCCTTTTTTCTTTGTTTTTTTTTTTGAATTATTAAATTTTAAAAAGTATATGCGTGAAACACAATCTATTAATTTGATCTATTTCAGATAGCCTACTATATCATAGTGTCATCTACTAGTATTTATAATACCTCGGGAGCTAATGAAACTATTTTAGTAAAATTCAACTGTCTCAATTCCCGAGCGATCGCACCAAAAACTCGAGTTCCTTTTGGATTTCCTTCTTGATCAATGACGACCGCTGCATTGTCATCATATCGTATTATCATACCGTTGTCACGTTTGAGTTCTTTACATGTACGTACAATTACAGCTCTAATGACTTCTGATCTTTCTAGAGGCATATTTGGCACTGCTTCTTTGATTACAGCAACAATAACGTCACCAATATGAGCATATCGGTGATTACCAGCTCCTATGATTCGAATACACATCAATTCTCGAGCTCCGCTGTTATCCGCTACATTCAAAAGGGTCTGAGGTTGAATCATATATTTTTTATTTGAATCTCTTATTTCAATGCAAAGGATGAAGGAAAAAAAGAAATATTGTCCGTCCAGAAAAAAATAAACCTGCGGTTGTTTTTTCATCCTCAATATCCCTTTTGTTTAGTTCTACATCCCTATCGTGAAATAACAAATTGAGTTCGTATAGGCATTTTGCACGCAGCTATTGAAATAGCTGCTCTGGCTACAGTTTCTGATACTCCGCCCATTTCATAAAGTATTCGACCCGGTTTAACAACAGATACCCAATATTCGGGGGATCCCTTTCCCGAACCCATACGTGTTTCGGTAGGTCTTACTGTAACAGGTTTGTCGGGAAATATACGTACCCATATTTTTCCACCACGACGCGCATATCGTGTCATTGCTCTCCGCCCCGCTTCTATCTGTCTAGCTGTGATCCAAGCGGGTTCAAGTGCCTGAAGAGCGTATCCGCCGAAACAAATATGATTGCCTCGACAAGATATTCCCTTCATTCTTCCTCTATGTTGTTTACGAAATCTGGTTCTTTTGGGGTTATAGTTGATGGTTGTTTCTTAATTCCATCTCTATTGCAGAACCGGACATGAGAGTTTCTTCTCATCCAGCTCCTCGCGAATGAAACGATTCAATAATATTAAATATTACAGATACACATGTATAATTATAATTCAATAATATTACAGATACACATGTATAATTATATTATTATTTATAATTATTATTATAAATAATAATATAAGTAATTATGAGTTAATAATATAAGTAATTATAAGTAATGAATGGCATTTATTGATATTTAATTTGTTACATATTTAATTTGTTACAAAGGAAGATGTATATACAAAATATACAGCTGGACGTGTATATTATTAGATATAGAAAATATAAAAAATGCTTCTTTTTTTAGAATATAACGTATAATATAATGAATCCTTATTTTTACCTCTATCGAATCGGGCCAAAAATTGTAATCCAATAAATAAATAAAGGTTTCGCGGGCGAATATTGACTCTTTCATTCGTAAGGTCAATTCATGACACCTCTCAGAATAAATCAATTTTTTCTTGGTTCGTTCCGCCATCCCACCCAATGAATTATTAGGATTCGTTTTCAATAGAATCCTATGCAGTCACAGGTTTCGTCGTTCCCATAGCTTCTCCATTAATGGTTAGGCCTGAACTCTGCAATGGAGCTTCCGGCAAAATTCGTTCCCGAGTCAATCTCCTCAGTTTTTATTAACCCGAGGCTCTTTATTCTTTATTATTTTTTTTTTTCTTTTTTTTTTTTATATTTTATTTATTTATATTTCATTTATATATTTATATCAGTATTGATTATATCAGTATTAATGCTTTATCACACTGCCTTTTATGAGGTGATTCATAGACCATACATATTGGAATCATATATCATTGATATTTTTGTTCTCTCTTTCTATCATCCTTCCATTTATCCACATCCCTTTATTTTTGCTTCACAACCCATAATCAGATTTCTTTTTTATGGAAAAAATTTCAGTTGCTACAACTATATGATCGATCCACCCATATAGTGACTGTTTCTTGGGATCTTGACAATACGAAGCAATAAGTTGGTTATTAATTTATATGGTTACTAAGTTCATAGTAGGGGTTAGTCTATTTTTTTTTTTTTTTTGAATCTCAACCCTAAACTCTAAAGAAAAAACTAACGAGTCACACACTAAGCATAGCAATTATACTAAATGGTCAATCGAATTTTTATTCAACCTTATAGAATTAGAATTGTTCATTTTTGTTTGATTTAACAGAAAAAGAATGAAACAGTTTGTAATTTTTTGTTCTATCACTGGACAGAATGGCAAGACAAATGAAGGTCTATTATTTCTCGTTTACAAATATCCAAACTCGTTTACAAATATCCAAATTTTGATGCCTAATACTCCATAAATAGTTCGAATTGTATAGGAACAATGATCAATTTTAGCGCGAATTGTTTGTAGGGGAACCCTACCTTCTCTGATCCATTCGACACGTGCAATTTCTTTTCCGTCGATACGCCCTGCGATTTGTACTTGAATTCCTTTTGTATCTGTTTGTTCAGTTAATTCAATAGCTTTTTTCATTGACTTTCGAAACGAAACTCTATTTTTTAACTGTAAAGCTATATATTCTGCAAGAATATTTGGTTGTCCATAAGGTTTTTCAATTCTTGTGATAGCAATGTTGAGTCTCCGGTTCACAGAATGAAGTTCCTTTTGTACATTCATCTGTAATTCTTCTATTCCTCGTGTTTGGCCCTCTATTAATAAATTTGGGAATCCAATATGGATTATGACCTGGATCAAATCGATTCTTTTTTGAATTCCTATACGTGCGATTCCTTCGAAACCCGAGGATATTCTCCTATTTTTTTGTACATAGTTCTTGATACAATTCCGTATTTTTTCATCTTCCTGTAAACCCACGGAATAATTTTTTGTTTGTGCGAACCAAAAGGAACGATGACTTTGGGTTGTACCAAGTCTGAAACCAAGTGGATTTATTTTTTGTCCCATATTTTTCTATTATGTTCTCTTTCCATTCATATTTTTAATATGAATCTAAATCTTAGATCGATTGATCTAAAAATGATTTAGATTTTTCCTTTAATACAATTGTTATATGACAAGTGGGTTTTTTTATCGGATAACTACGTCCCCGAGCCCGAGGTCTTAACTTTTTCACAATAGCACTCCTATTGACTTCGGCTTTACTAATGAATGAATCAGCTTCGTTCAAACCCATATTATGATTAGCATTTGCTGCTGCAGAATAAACCAATTGTAAAATTGGATAAGATGCTCGATAAGGCATGAGTTCCAGTATCATAAGTGTTTCCTCATAGGAACGTCCGCGAATCTGATCAATTACTCTTTGCGCTTTTAAAACAGACATACATATATGTTGAGCTAAAACTTTTATTTCTCTATTTTCTTCTCTACCTGAACTCCAGTTCTTTATCATAAGGTCACCCCCCACTAATGAATGAAAAGTACTTTTTTAGTTTCTTTTTTTTTTTTATTTTCTTTTTTTTATTTATATTATTTTATTTATATTTTTATTTATTTTATATTAATAATATTTCTATTAATATTTAATATTCAAAAATATTAAATATTAATAATTTAACGACGAGATTTATTGTCGTTTCTTGCATGTCTCGCGAAAGTCAGAGTAGGCGCGAATTCTCCCAATTTGTGACCTACCATACGATCTGTTATATAAATAGGTAAATTTTCCTTTCCATTATGAATAGCGATTGTATGGCCAATCATTGTGGGTATAATGGTAGATGCCCGAGACCAAGTTACTATTATTTCTTTCTCCTCCCTCATGTTGAGTTTTTCAATTTTTCCCGATAAATGATTAGC